TTTCGGTAAATACATTCAACCAACTCCAATCCTTTTACCCATTAACATTTTAGAAGATTTCACAAAACCTTTATCACTTAGTTTTCGACTTTTCGGAAATATATTAGCGGATGAATTAGTAGTTGTTGTTCTTGTTTCTTTAGTACCTTCAGTGGTTCCTATACCTGTCATGTTCCTTGGATTATTTACAAGTGGTATTCAAGCTCTTATTTTTGCAACTTTAGCTGCGGCTTATATAGGTGAATCTATGGAGGGGCATCATTGACTAATTTTCGAAATAGTCTTTTTTTTAGCTTAGTGCAAGGCAATCGATCCCTTGCTCAAGATAATCTACTTAGTGAACATAAATAGACAAAAAGGTCTATACGGTATAGATAAATAGTAAAAAAGATTACGATATTAGGGAATTGTAAAAAAAAAAAGGAAAGAGATCTAAAAGATCTTTTTCCTAAAATCCTCTCGGTCCCCTTACAATGAATATTTTCTTTATATTGGTGTGATTGTTGTATTCATGCAATACCAAGCTTAGGAGTCATAATCTGAACAAAAATTGTTTTTTGATTTACGATGTGCGATTCAAAAAAAAAAAGAGGTTCTATGGAGGCATTTCCATTTCAGTCGGTTTTGGTTTTTTTTTTATTAATATTCAACGATTGACCTAAAAATAAAAAAAAAAAAAATAAATAATAATAAACTAACTAATGAATTTGCCCGTTTAGATTGGTTGTATCCATGTGGGATAATGATAAATAAAGGGAAGAGAAGAGTTTACAAAAAATGAGATTCAGAAAAAGGAAAATGCATTTTTTAGGGGAGTGGGATCAAACTAGGTGTATGGAATATATAATGGCTATAAGTCAACTTTCTTTGCTAGATCTTTTGAAAAATTCTTTTAGAATTCGGTTGTAAGATACGAATAGTTGGTTTACGTTATGTAAGAAAGACATGTATATGGAATATTAAGTATTAACTAGTTCTATATGAGCTATATATCTAATTTGCCCGACTACTGCTGTGAATTGAAATAGGGATTCAAATAAAAGTCTTTCTTTTCATTTGGAATGGAACTGTGAATAAAGAAATTCAATCAAGAGATTCAATCAAGAAAAAGAAGGAAGAATTCAAAGAATGGTTTAGAACAAAGAAAGAAATCGAAAAACGAAAAATTATAGGAATTCACTCAAATTCCCTGGATAGTAACTAAAAAAAAGGTATCGAAGTAATTGAATTCGGACGATCCAATAATATTATTATTTTAATTCCGAGTTATTATAGTTACTTCGATTGAGTGAAAATCTTTTCTAGGGAATAATTAAATCATAATGTATTGGTTGATTGTATCATTAACCATTTCTTTATTTTGGTACGAGGAACTTATCATGAATCCATTGATTTCTGCCGCTTCCGTTATTGCTGCTGGATTGGCTGTTGGGCTTGCTTCTATTGGACCGGGTGTTGGTCAAGGCACTGCTGCGGGCCAGGCTGTAGAAGGTATCGCGAGACAGCCCGAGGCGGAGGGAAAAATACGGGGTACTTTATTGCTTAGTCTGGCTTTTATGGAAGCTTTAACTATTTATGGACTGGTTGTAGCATTAGCACTTTTATTTGCGAATCCTTTTGTTTAATCCTATAAAAAAATACGTATTTTTTTTTTTATTGCTTTGGATTTGCTCTTTGTTTTTTTGAATTCTATCAAGATTTCATTCCTAGAATTACAATTATTTATTTCGTTTTATTGGGACAATAACCCGCGGGAAGGATTGATTTGAGAATCAGAAATTAGTATACCGACTCACTTTCTTCCTTCCCCCTTCTTAGTCCAATCGAAACTTTTTAAGGAAGTCTTGCAACAAAGGAGATATTTCGAAATTAATACGAGCCCTGCTACCGAATTCTAATAAGTATTGTTCTTATTAGCAATTATTAGCAATTTCCAATTGAAAAAAAAAAAACAATAGTATACAACAATAATATACAAAATAGAGAAAAATCGAGAAGATAAGAATAAAAAATAGATAACTAGTCTGTCTATAAGAGAACAGGAGATCATATGAAAAATGTAACCGATTCTTTCGTTTCCGTGGGTCACTGGGCATCCGCCGGGAGTTTCGGGTTTAATACCGATATTTTAGCAACAAATCCAATAAATCTAAGTGTAGTCCTTGGTGTATTAATTTTTTTTGGAAAGGGAGTGTGTGTGAGTTGTTTATTTCAAGAGTAGGCTGGATTGAACCAGCTGCACTTTTTTCATTTTAACTAGGAAAGGTGCACGATCCCGCGAATTACTTCTGAATAAAAATTAAGAAATCATCTTTAAGAACCATAGCATTTCGCGATTCATTGGCAAATATACTTTGATTCTCTATCAACCAATAACGTGGAACCATTAACATGGTTAAAACTAAAGAGTTTGAAGTCCAGATGCAGCAAGGTACTCTTTCTACTACTATGTTAATACATAAATAGGTTCAAAATAGAATAGTTGGTAAGTGTTTTCGGT